AACAAAGAATGTCCATTTTTTCTAATTTTGTCATCATCCAATTGTTTTGGAATAGGTCTATTCACATCCAAGGGTGTAAAATATCACAAAGAATCAATTCAAAAAAATTCTCGAATTCTAATTAGGAATTCATTGGGTCCTTTAGGAACAGCCCTTCAAAGGGCGAATTTTTTTGAATTTTACCATTTAATAACTTATAATCAAATCTCGGTAACTAATTATTTGCAACTTGAAAATTTAAAACAAACCCTTCAACTACTTAAATTTCAATTTCCATATTATTTAATGGATGAAAATAGAAGAATTTATAACCCCGATCCATGCAGTAACATCATTTTGAATCCATTCAAATTGAATTGGTATTTTCTTCATTCTAATTCGAATTTTTGTGAAGAGACATCCACAAAAATTAATCTTGGACAATTTCTTTGTGAAAATGTATGTATAAAAAAAAATGGACCACACGTAAAATCAGGTCAAGTTATAATTGTTCAACTTGACTGCGTAGTAATAAGATTGGCTAAGCCCTATTTGGCTACTCCGGGAGCAACAGTTCATGGTCATTATGGGGAAATCATTTATGAGGGGGATACATTAGTAACATTTATATATGAAAAATCGAGGTCTGGTGACATAACACAAGGTCTTCCAAAAGTGGAACAAGTCTTAGAAGTTCGTTCGATTGATTCAATATCGATGAATCTAGAAAAGAGGATTGATGGTTGGAACGAACGTATAAGAAGAATTCTTGGAATTCCTTGGGGATTCCTGATTGGGGCTGAGCTAACTATAGCGCAAAGTCGTATCTCTTTAGTTAATAAAATCCAAAAGGTTTATCGATCCCAGGGGGTGCAGATACATAATAGGCATATAGAAATTATTGTACGCCAAATAACATCAAAAGTCTTGGTTTCAGAAGATGGAATGTCTAATGTTTTTTTGCCCGGAGAACTTATTGGATTGTTTCGGGCAGAACGAACGGGGCGCGCTTTGGAAGAATCAATATGTTACCGAGCTACCTTATTGGGAATAACGAGAGCATCTCTGAATACTCAAAGTTTTATATCCGAAGCGAGTTTTCAAGAAACTGCTCGAGTTTTAGCAAAAGCAGCTCTCCGGGGCCGTATCGATTGGTTGAAAGGACTAAAAGAAAACGTTGTTTTTGGGGGGATGATACCCGTTGGGACCGGATTCAAAGGATTCGTACACCGTTCAAGTCAACATAAGAGCATTCCCTTGAAAACAAAAAAAAAGAATCTATTCGAGGGAGAAATGAGAAATATTTTGTTTTACCACAGAGAATTATTTGATTTTTGTCTTTCAAAGAATTTTTGTGATAGATCAAAACAACAATGATTTATGGGGTTTAATAGAAGATATTCCTTCTTTTATATATTTGTTATGGTTATTTAATTTAGTATTTAGTAATAAAATAAAGAAATTAAAAAAGAACGAATAGAAAAGAATTAATAGTTAGTTTGGGTTGTATATCAATGGCCAATCCGCGGTAGAAAATAAAGTTCCGTTGGAACAATTTTTTATTTCAGAATACCTCATCTCTTTATTAAAAAAAGAGAAAGTGTGGGGAGAAATGACAAGAAGATATTGGAACATCAATTTGGAAGAGATGATGGAAGCGGGAGTTCATTTTGGTCACGGTACTCGTAAATGGAATCCTAGAATGTCACCTTATATCTCTGCAAAATCTAAAGGTATTCATATTATAAATCTTACTAGAACCGCTCGTTTTTTAGCGGAGGCTTGTGATTTAGTTTTTGATGCATCAAGTAGAGGAAAACAATTTTTAATTGTTGGGACAAAAAATAAAGCAGCTGATTCAGTAGCATGGGCTGCAATAAGGGCTCGCTGTCATTATGTTAATAAAAAGTGGCTTGGGGGTATGTTAACAAATTGGTCCACGACAGAAACAAGACTTCAAAAATTCAGGGATTTGAGAATGGAACAAAAGGCAGGAAGACTCGCCCGTCTTCCAAAGAGAGATGCAGCCGTGTTGAAGAGACAATTATCTCACTTGCAAACATATCTGGGCGGGATCAAATATATGACAGGATTACCGGATATTGTAATCATCGTTGATCAACAAGAAGAATATACGGCCCTTCGAGAATGTATTACTTTGGGAATTCCAACGATTTGTTTAATCGATACAAATTGTGACCCGGATCTTGCAGATATTTCGATTCCAGCAAATGATGACGCTATAGCTTCAATTCGATTAATTCTTACCAAATTAGTATTTTCAATTTGTGAAGGCCGCTCTAGCTATATAAGAAATCCTTGATTCATAATAAAATTCAAACTGGATTTCCTAAGCGCTATATCGATTACTATATCATATCCTGATTCTCAAAAACTAGTTAAAAAAACGAAAGAAAGGGGGATATGATATTATGTAATTAATAGGTATCTTAAATAAATAGAAAATAAAAGTAAACAAGTCGAGAAAGAGATGGTTGAATCAAAATAATTTATTTTAAGTTCTATATTCTGTCAGAGGACAATATGAATGTTCTATCATATTCAATCAACCCACTAAAGGGATTATATAATATATCTGGTGTAGAAGTGGGTCAACATTTCTATTGGCAAATAGGGGGTTTCCAAATTCATGGCCAAGTACTTATAACTTCTTGGGTTGTAATTGTTATCTTATTAGGTTCAGCTGCCATAGCTGTTCGGAGTCCACAAACCATTCCGACTGGCGGTCAAAATTTCTTTGAATATGTCCTTGAATTCATTCGAGACGTGAGCAAAACTCAAATTGGAGAAGAATATCGCCCTTGGGTTCCCTTTATTGGGACTATGTTTTTATTTATTTTTGTTTCTAATTGGTCAGGGGCTCTTTTGCCTTGGAAAATTATACAGTTACCTCACGGGGAATTAGCTGCACCCACGAATGATATAAATACTACTGTTGCTTTAGCTTTACTCACGTCAGTAGCCTATTTCTATGCGGGTCTTACAAAAAAAGGATTAGGTTATTTTGGGAAATACATTCAACCAACTCCAATTCTTTTACCCATTAACATCTTAGAAGATTTCACAAAACCTCTATCACTTAGTTTTCGACTTTTCGGAAATATATTAGCGGATGAATTAGTAGTTGTTGTTCTTGTTTCTTTAGTACCTTTAGTGGTTCCTATACCCGTCATGTTTCTTGGATTATTTACAAGTGGTATTCAGGCTCTTATTTTTGCAACCTTAGCCGCAGCTTATATAGGCGAGTCCATGGAAGGTCATCATTGATTAGTCTTAAGACGACTCTATCTTTTAGTTTAGATCCAGGTAATATATGTGTATGTGTGTCTCAGGATACTCTATCAAGATAATCTATTTTATTTAGAGCATATAAACGTACAAATATGTACAGTTGAGAAGTGCAAAATAAAAAAAAGTGTTGGTTAATAGAGAGGGGGTGCCACAGGTATGTGGAATCTAATGACTATAAGTTAATTCTTGCGGATTAGATGGTTCGAAGAATGATTAGAAAATCCGATTGAATTAAAAATCAAATAGGCGGTTTACGTTATTGAAGAAATATATGTATATTTTATATTAGATATTGACAAGTTATATATGAACTAATATTTAATTTGCCTTATTTGAATTTCGATAGAGATACCAACCGAAGTCCTTCCCTTTCATTTATGATTGCAAATTGAATGAATAAACAAACAAAAAAAAAGCTCGAAGTAATGGTTAGAAAATGGAAAACTCAAGTTGTATTAATTCAGAAAGACTCAACAAATAGGAACTAAAAAAGATAAAATCTTTCTAATGATTCAATAATATTATTATTTCAATTTGGCGTTTTTAGTTATTTCGACTGGATGAATATTAGCAATGGAATAATTTAGTCATAATGCATTGGTTGATTGTATCATTAACCATTTCTTTTTTTGTGTGTGTGAGGAACTTATCATGAATCCACTGGTTTCTGCCGCTTCCGTTATTGCTGCTGGATTGGCTGTAGGGCTTGCTTCTATTGGACCTGGAGTTGGTCAAGGTACTGCTGCGGGACAAGCTGTAGAAGGTATTGCGAGACAGCCCGAAGCAGAGGGAAAAATACGAGGTACTTTATTACTTAGTTTAGCATTTATGGAAGCTTTAACGATTTATGGATTAGTTGTAGCATTAGCGCTTTTATTTGCAAATCCTTTTGTTTAATCTGAGAAAAGTAAAAGAAATATGAGAAATACATAACTTGGATTTGCAGGTTGCTTTTTCGCATTTATAGTCAAATATCGCTCCTACAAAATTACTTATTCGTTGAGAAAATAACCCACGGGAAGGACTTATTTGAGGATGAAGAATTAGTGTTACCCACTCGCTTTCTTCCTTCCTTCCCCTTCTTAGTTCCAAGGAGAACTGTTGTAACAAAGGAAGTATTTTGCAATTTCCAGGAAACTTAGTATAGTACCTAAATTAGTAATTCTATTCCAATGAGTTAAATATTATTCTTATTGGGAATCTCAATTAAAAAAAAAATTCTTTCTAAACTTTATTTATTTAGATTAGATAGAAGTAGCAAAGAAGTCAAATAATACAACGGTTTTTTTAGTTTATCTATAAGAGGAGATCATATGAAAAATGTAACCGATTCTTTCGTTTTCTTGGGTCACTGGCCATCCGCCGGGAGTTTCGGATTTAATACCGATATTTTAGCAACAAATCTAATAAATCTCAGTGTAGTCCTTGGTGTATTGATCTTTTTTGGAAAGGGAGTGTGTGCGGGTTGTTTATTTCAAGAATAAGTTGGATTCAACCAACTGTACCTCTTTTTTCTTTCTAATTAGGACGAAAGGTGCATGATTTCACGAATGACTTCTGAATCAATATATAGAATAAATAAAGAAATCATATGTAAGAACCTTAGCATTTCGTGATTTGTTGGTCAATATGCTTTGATTCTCTACTAACCAATAATGTGGGATCATTAACATGGTTAAAGCTTAAATTGTTTGAAGTCCAAGCACAGC